AATCACTACCCCCCCCCTTTTTTTTTTTATTTTCTTAATTGAATTTCGTTTGATTAGAGCGAAGTTCCTTAAAAACCTCCGCCTTCTTTAAAATATCCTGAACAGTTCCTGTAGGCTGAGCGCCCTTTTCAAGGAAATATAGAATAGCAGGAACGTTTAAATAAGTTTGATTCTTTATCGGATCATAAAAACCCACTTTCCGAAGATCTCTTCCTTCTCTTCGAGATCGAACATCAATTGCAACGATTCGATAGACGGCTCATTGGGATAGATGTGGATGAACAATACCCCCCTTAGAAACGTATAGGAAGTTTTCTCCTCGTACGGCTCGAGAAAAAATGATTCGAAGTTTTATCTATGTATAAAATTCTAATGAATGGCAAAGGGGTCCATAAAATCAATTAGACTATGATTTAACTCATTTTTTTCTTCCCTCCTGAAAAAAGAAAAAATCATTTGTACTCATAACTCAAGTTGGATACTTCTCAAATAGCTCAAAGGAAAATCTTTAGGCAATTTCATTTATTGAGTGGTCTTTAACCCCCTTTTTGTTTGTCTCGTTTAAAACCTATTTGGATTCTTTATTCTAATCCAGTTATTGAGACAATTGAAAGGGCGTTTCCTTGTTCTGGGATCCTTTATCTTTGTTTTAAATCATTGGGTTTAGACATTACTTCGGTGCTTATTAATCCTTTCAAAATGGCAGCAACGTACCCTTTATTGTGATTTCTTTCTATCAAAGAATCATACGAACGATTGATTCCCGCGCGATACACTTTGGATCGAAAGAGTTTTATCAATTCCAACAAATTTTCCTTTTGAATTGAAAACTTGCTCGAATCGGATCCTCTCGATTTCTATATCGAAGATCTACTTACGAAGCTGTTCAATTTATTGATTGGCATTAACCCTAGATCCTTGCCCCTGAGAAAAGAATCAATACTTTCTACTCGAGCTCCATCATGTACTATTTACATTACAACCCAACAAAAAGAGGGTTCTAGTGGAACAGAACAAACGATGTCGAGCCAAGAGCACCTTCATTCCTATATAAAACGGTGGATATAAGAATCCACACCGGATCGTGTCCTTCAAGTCGCACGTTGCTTTCTACCACATCGTTTCAAACGAAGTTTGACCATAACATTCCTCTAATTTGGAACCAGTATGAAATTGATTCAATTATGAAATCATGAATAGTCATTGGTTCAGTCGGTACATAGACATAGTAATCTATACTTTTTTTCTTCTATACCTAGACGGTAAAGATTTTTCTGAAGAAATCTTAGCAAGACCCCATCTTTTATTGTATGAATACAACATTTTTTTTTTATAAAAAAAAAACAAACTAACAGAAATATAGAAATAACATAACTAACATAAATAACACGAATAAATAAATTCTTTTTGAATCTGCATCTTCAAGTGACCCAATAGGATAGATTGACTCATCTCCCACCTCTTCGAATACCAAAGATTCAACTCATAAGGAATCATTAAAAATATTTATAATTGAAAAAGTTTCCCATTTCGACATCATTATTTGAATAAAGTTTTACAGTAAAGACTACACTTGATCATCCTAAGAAAGAAAAATTGCTGTTTCTTTTCGAATTGAAACATCAATGGTTTAAAGCAGATAAATAGATCAAACAAGAAATCCAATTTCTTTTTTTTTTCGCGAGATGGATAAAATGATGTAAGGGAAGATTTAGATCCTTATTCTTGCGATTCTGATTTTATCAATCAGATGAACGAATAGGGGGTTTCGCATCTATCAGATAGACTGAACAACTGTCACTCTTATGGATATTCTATGTTAAATATTTCAATTTGAACAGTAAAGGGATTACAATTCTTTTTTCTCAAAAATAGAAAGACTGTTGTCACTAAAATAGAACGAAATGGAACGATAACAATACATATAAGCTAAGTATTTCCTCATTTTATATGTATTTTCATATTTTGTTTAACCTGGGGTTAAGTAATCTTTTTGCAATCTTGCCATAAAGTAAAGTGAATAAAATGTATGAATCAGCCCCGTCTCAATCGTTACATAGATTTACAATTATTCATTAGATCCAAACACGAAATACCTAAAAAGTTCAAAGAACATACATCGGTTACATATGTAACTTGATTCTTTGTTAATGCGATTCGGACATACAACAGACACAGATCTTTAAATGAATGCCTTCCGTTTCGGATTAACGCCTATCTACTCCCCGAATTCTATAGGAATTATGAGTAGTCATAAATCAAAAAGGGATCCCTTTTTAGGGAATGCGGACTATCTTGTCTAGGGACAAAGACAAACAAGTCCAGATTAAGTCCTTGCTCCTATTTCTTATTTTCCCCTAACCCAGTCTTAAGAGACTTAATCCCATTCATTGAATTTAATTAGAACCAAGAACCCCCTCTTGTTTAGAATTCAGAGATCCGTAGAACATTAATAATTGGGCTACCTCAGTTAAGTTTAAGGGATAACGAATAAGAGATA